CTTAATATAAAAATTCGGGACATTAATGGCATGAACGGTAATTTTACTATTTTTTAATGGGGGAAAATTTGGCATTTGAAATTTGTTTTTTGGAAAAAAAGTAAAATTTGAGGTGTTTAAAATTGTGTGGGGGATTTTTATAGTAAGTTTGTGTGTGAGTGTGGCGGAGCGGGGGGGGGTTGGTATGTAAGGAAAATAAGTATGAAATTCTAGGGTTAAATATTTATTATAGTTTTGTCGCATTAATTTACTCAATTTTTTAAAAATAGGGGTGTTTAAAAAGTGCTTACTGCGGAAATTTTATAATAATGAATTAATGGAATTTCTCGGAGAGGAAAAAAATATGTCTAACAAGCATGAAGGAATGTATCCCTCTAGGGAATATGTAAAGCCAAGAATAGGGCTCCACCCGGACTAGATGGTCTACCCCGGTGAGGGGAACGGTAACGAGCATATATGGGTGTCAGGTGAAAGGGAGAGAGAAAAAAGACTACCAGGGGTGGATCTAGCATACGTGATAAGAACATGAGGGTGGATGTACCAATATAACGGGTGCGACCAAAGGCTTCTTAAAAAGCAAGTAGGGAGGGATGGTTCCGGGCCATTGAGATGCTCTTGAAGGTGTAACCAGCGGTCTTGGAAAGGACACCAAGGGAGGGGTTACAGTATATGGACGTGAAAAGCGGGACTGTATGCTTTCAGTGGAAGGATAGAGGGTTTCACGGGCTGGACTAAATCATGGGACACCATTTGGAACAGGATAGTCATGGTTATTAATAATAGACATCCCTGTTAATATGGAACGTTCGAGAGGTGTGGAGACAAATTTCATGTAATATACCCGATTTTTGATACAAATAATTAAAGGATAATTCTGGTTTATTAGGCGTGAGGCAAACCATTAATGTATAATTATACATAGTGAAATAAAGATTAAATATAAGGGGTACATATATTGGGCGTGGCTGGGCAACTAATTTATAGTTAAAAATGGGGTTGTTATGTGGGGGGGGGTAGGGGGGGGGGCCTGGAGAGCTTTATTTTTTCAAGGGGTAGTTTAAGTTGAAAATACTAGTTTTGGGGGCTAGAGATGGAGTTTCTCTCCTTGATGTTCTAGGGGTTAAACCCTACTTTGGTTTACAAGAACAATGCTTTAATAGTTTAAGCTACTAGAACATTTTTTATTAGAGATGGTGTTTTCTGATCATCCAATAATTGGGTTTATGATAAAGAATATAAAGTATAAAATAGACGTTGTTTGACTAATAATAGTAAATGGGGGTTCTACTGGTTTAGTGGCTGCTCATGTAATAGTTATAAATGTGGCTACGAGGGTTCAGAATATGAATTGTGCTAGTGGTCGGAATGTTATGGATCGAATATAGGAGGTGTGGGTGAATGGTATTGAGATTAAGATCAGTACTGAGAGGATTAGGGCTACGGTACCTCCTAGTTTGTTGGGGATTGATCGTAAGATTCCGTAGGCAAACAGGAAATATCACTCTGGTTTGATGTGTTGTGGTGTTACTATGGGGTTTGCCTTCGAAAAATTTTCTGGGTCGTTGAAGATGTTTGGGGTAAATGATATAATAATAAAAAGTAATGTAATTATTATAGCAAGTATTAGAGTGTCTTTGTATGAGTGGTATGGGTGGAACGGGATTTTGTCAATGTCTGAGTTTGTGCCTAATGGGTTGCTGGATCCTTCTTTGTGAAGAAGAATAATGTGGATTGATGATATTGAAATGATGGAGAATGGGAGGATGAAGTGTAGTGCGAAGAATCGGGTTAAGGTGGGGTCATTAATCGAGAATCCGCCCCATAATCAGGTTGTTAGGGTGGTACCAATGTATGGTACAGCCGTGAGGAGATTAGTGATGACTGTTGCGGCTCAGAATGATATTTGTCCCCATGGAAGGACGTACCCAAAGAAGGCTGTTGCCATTAGGATAATCAATAGGGTGGTTCCTGATAGTCAGACATTTTTATTTAGGTATGACCCATAATACAGCCCCCGTGCAATATGGATGTAGATGCAGATAAAAAATATGGATGCTCCGATTGCGTGAAGATTCTGTATGATTCAGCCATACGGAACGTCTCGTGTAATGTGAATAATAGATGAAAAGGCTAGGTTGATGTTGGCTGTATAATGAATTGCCAGGAAAAAGCCTGTTATAATTTGTAGGGTTGAACAGGCTAATAGTATAGAGCCAAAGTTTCATCAGGTTGAAATGTTCAGACTAACCGGGAGTAGGTTAAATAGTATGAGTATGTGTTGGTTTGACATGTTTTTGTAGTTGATTTACAACAGTGGTTTTTCAGGCCGCAGGTCTCTAATGAGCAAAAATTATGTTAGTAATAAATTATGTTGTTGGTTTTGTTTTAGTGTTTATTGTTTTGGGTGTTGTGGTTTTGGGTTCGACTTTAATGCCGTATCAGGGGGTGATTGCTATTATGGGGATTTCTTTTTTTTGTTGTATGCTGATGGTTATTTTTGGTCGTACTTTTGCGGCTTTGGTAATGTATATTGTCTATCTTGGTGGGTTGGTTGTGGTTTTTGGATATTGTGTTAGTGTTGAGAAGGATAGTACTGATATATTTAGTGTTGGTGGATTTAAGTGTTTTGTTATTTTTGTTGTTGTTGTGTCTGTTTTATTAGTGGTAGTTGATGAGGCTGGGGGTTTGCTGTGCTATGTTAATTGGGAGGATTTGGTTTGTTTGGAAGTTAATGGTGGTGGTGTTTTTTATTCTTATGGGGGGGTTGGTTTAATTGTGTGTTCTTGGGGACTGTTGGTTGTACTATTCTCTATTTTAGTAGTTCTTAGTTGGTCTCGTTTGGGGGGGCTTCGTCCGTTTTAATACAGTAATATTAGTAAGATTGCTGAGGTTGTGGTAAAAATGGTTATATAGTTTTTAATTATATTTTTTTGTTGTGTGGACAGGTGGATTAGCGGGGTGAGTATGCTTGATAAGCCTTTTGGTCCCCATGTTTCTAGGGTTCAGAGGTCTACTAGTTCTGTAAATTTTTGTTGACTGATTTTTAGGGTCATTGCAGTAATTGATCGGTGCGGAACATTAAAGAATGCTAGTTGGTTGAAGAATTGGTTTAATGTGTTGGGTTTTTTTGGTTTAAAGTGTTTAGTTGAAGTAGATAAGTCGTTAGATAGGGTAATCCCGAGTAGCGTGGCTATTAGTGCTGAGAGTTTGACTGTTTTTGGTATAGTCAGTGTTACTGTGGTTTGTAGTGTTGAAATTTTAGTTGCTGTTCCGATTAAAATTGATATTAGTATTAAGCGTGTAAGTGGGTAGATAATTTTTTTTGTTTCGTTGTGGGTGTAGTGGTTAGTTCGTGGATATTCAGTTAATGTAGTAATGATAATTTTTGTACTGTAGGAGGCTGAGAGGATTGTGGCAATAAGTGTGGCTGTGATTGTTCATGAGTTGGTGTGGGAATTGAGCATGGTTTCGATGATTGTGTCTTTTGAGTAAAATCCAGATAAAAAGGGGGTTCCGATAAGGGATAGGCTAGCAATAGTTAGGAATGATGAAGTTATTGGTGAGGTTTTTAGTAATCCACCCATTATTCGAATATCTTGTTCGTTATTTAAATTGTGAATGTAGGATCCCGAACATAAGAATAGCAATGCCTTGAAGAAAGAGTGGGTGATTATGTGTATGAAGGCTAGTGTTGGTTGATTAAGTCCGACTATTGTTATTATTAAACCAAGTTGGCTTGTTGTTGATAAAGCAATAATTTTTTTGATGTCTATATGGGTTGTGGCTGCAGCAGCAGCAAATACTGTTGTTGTTGCCCCGATAATTAGTGATAGTGTTATTATTGTTTTGTTGTGTAGGATTGGTTGTAGTCGGATTAATAAGAATACTCCGGCTACGACTATTGTACTTGAGTGGAGTAGGGCGGATACTGGTGTTGGGCCTTCTATGGCTGATGGGAGTCATGGGTGTAGTCCAAATTGTGCTGATTTTCCTATTGCTGCTGCTAATAATCCCATTATTGGTAGAATGTTTATTACTTCATGTTGAATTATAAGTTCTTGGATGTTGATGGAGGATGATGTAATTAGTCAGGCGGTTGCTATAATGAGGCCGACATCTCCAATTCGGTTGTAAATGATTGCTTGAAGGGCTGCGGTGTTTGCGTCTTGTCGTCCATGTCACCACCCAATAAGTAGGAAGGATATTACCCCTACTCCCTCTCAGCCAATAAATAGTTGGTATATATTATTTGCTGTGATGATTACTAGTATTGCGATTAGAAATACTAACAAGTATTGGATGAATTTGTCTTTATGGGGGTCACTGTTTATGTACCATAGTGAGAATTCAACGATCGATCATGTGATAAATAAGGCAACCGGGATAAATAGTAATGATAGAGTGTCTAGTGTGATTGAAATGTTAATGTTTTCTGTTGCTGTGATGATCAGGGGTGTTGATGATATTGTGAGTTCGTTATTGTTGTTTAGTAGTTGGGTGGCGGGGATTAGGCTGATTAAGAATATAAGTATTAGGTTGTTTTTGGTATTATTATATGATTTTAGAATGGATAAGGTTAAGGATAGTAGGATGGTTAGAATGATGGTTGGGGTGATTAAATTCATTTCTACCACTTGGATTTGCACCAAGTAATTTGGTGCCTAAGACCAGCGGAATACTATTATCCTATGGTAGAGGGGGCTGGTGTTTATTTCCAGGTTAAAGAATTAGCAGGTCTTGTATCACCCTCGGTGTGTGAGGTGTAATTCCTATGATTAGGGTCACGGCCTAATATTTTTTTTAAATTACACACACATAGTACTAATTCTGGTTTTAGTGAGATAAGTATTAATGGGATAATGTGGAGTATTATAAGTAAGTGTTCTCGTGAGTGGGTTGGGTGTGTTGGTGTATTTAATATTGGTTTGCCAGTTTGTGTTGATAGGAATATGTGTAATGAGTAGGAGGCTGTAATTAATATTGATAGGCCAAGCATGATAATTGTTGTTGGACATCAGTTGAAGAGTGATGATGTAATTATTAGTTCTCCGGTAAAGTTGATGCTTGGTGGTATTGCAATATTTATTAGGTTTACCAACAACCATCAAGTTGTGGTTATTGGTAAAATATTGTGGAATCCTCGTGTAAGTATTATAACACGGGTTTTAGTTCGTTCATAGGTTGTGTTGGCTAGACAAAATAAGGCTGACGAGGTGAATCCGTGGGCGATTATTAAGTATATTGATCCGGAGAGACCTCACTGTGTTTGAATAAGGGTTGCTGCGATTACTAACCCCATGTGACTGATGGAGGAGTATGCGATTAGTGATTTAAGGTCTGTTTGTTGGAGGCAGGTCAGGTTAGCAAGTGTAGCCCCTCATAGAGCAAGAACAATGAATGGTATAAACAGGTTTGTATTTATTGTAGGGAGTGTTTGTATTATTCGAATAATACCATATCCGCCTAGTTTTAATAAAATAGCGGCTAGTACTATTGATCCGGCGATGGGTGCTTCAACGTGTGCTTTTGGTAGTCAAAGATGGAGCCCGTAAATCGGTATTTTTGCTAGGAAGGCCCCCAGACAGGCAATCCACAATATGAGTTCTGTCCAGAAATTTGTCTCCAGTGCTAGTTGTAAAAATAGTGTCGGGGTGTTTGTAAGATTATTTAGGAATAGGATTATTATTAGTAGTGGTATTGATGTTGTTATGGTGTATAGTATAAAATAGGTTCCGGCTGTTAGCCGTTCAGTTTGTTGTCCTCATCGAGTGATGATAATTAGGGTTGGGATTAATGTCGCTTCAAATATTAAATATATTAGAGTTAAATTGTACGCTATAAACGTTATGGAGATAAATAACTGCAGGATTGTCAGTGTTATTAGGAATACCCGCTGTCGTTGGATGGGTTCTTTGGATATTGCGTATTGGCTTGCTAGTATTGTTAGAGGTAGGAGCCAGTATGATAGTGTTAGTAGTGGGGCAGAAATTTGATCTAGGTACAAGTATGTGTTATTATTGGGGTTTAACAACCCAAGGCTGAGTAAAGCCAGTAGGAATGAGTAAGAGGTTACTGTTTGATGGAGTATTTTTGGTTTTAGTGTAGAGATAGTCGGAATTAGTATTATGGTCGTGCAGATTACTTTTATCATTATAGTAAGTTTAGGTTTTTTAGAAAGTCATTTCCATGGGTTCGTGTGATTGCGACTACTAGGCTAAGCCCGACAGCTGCGCTGCATACTGAAATGGTTAGGAGGACTACCGGTATTGGGATTTGTGATATGGTTAAGGAGGTGGATGTGAATATGACTAACATTGTGAAAAGAAAGAGTATTATTGTTTCTACACATATTAGGGCTAGTATTAGGTGTTTATGCTGTATTGATAAGCTTATTATAGTAATCATGAAGGTTAAAAATAGGGTAGTCTTTACTAATTCCATTACTGTGGCTTAATGTTTTAAGTTCTTTTGAGTCGAAATCAAATGTCTGTTAGACTACCGCAGTACTGGGTTCATTCTAGTCCCCCCTGTAACCACTCATAAATTAGTCCTAGTGTTAGGATAACTAGTAGGGCTGTAATTAATATTGTAGTTATGCTTGGTGGGTTTGTGTTTATGCTTCATGGGATTGGAAGGAGTAGGACAATTTCTAGGTCAAATAGAATGAATAGGATGGCGATTAAGAAAAATTGGATGGAGATAGGGGTTCGGGCGTTTCCAAGAGGGTCGAATCCGCACTCGTAGGGTGATAATTTGTTAATATCTGGTTTTTTAATAATTCAGGTGCTGATTGTGTGTAATACAGTTGCTGTCAGTAAGGTGAGAGATGATAGTGTGATGAGGTTAATTATTTCTTCCCTATGGGGCTAAATGTTTGGAAGACACTCGTACATACTATACTAAAGAAATAAGAGCCTCATCAATACACTGAGATATAAAGAAATAACCATACAACATCTACGAAGTGTCAGTACCAGATTGCTGCTTCATATCCGAAGTGGTGGGTGGTTGTGAAATGGTGCATAATAAGTCGTATTATGCAGACTATTAGAAATGTAGTTCCAATTATAACGTGAAGTCCGTGAAATCCTGTAGCCACAAAGAATAATGAACCGTATACGCTGTCTGAGATGGTAAATGGGGTTTCTATGTATTCTGATGCTTGTAGGGCTGTGAAGTACACCCCAAGTGCAATAGTGATCATTAGGGTGTAGGTTGCTTCTTTTTTACTCCCGCTTATTATAGCGTGGTGGGATCAGGTAATGGTTATTCCTGATGAGAGGAGTACCACTGTGTTTAGTAGTGGCACTTCTATTGGATTTAGTGGGGTGATTCCTGTTGGTGGTCATTCTGCTCCCAGTTCTGGTGTTGGGACTAGGCTTACGTGGTACAGTGCTCAGAAGAAGCCTAGGAAGAAGAAGACTTCTGATGTGATGAATAGGATTATTCCAAAACGTATGTTTTTTTGTACACCCTTTGTGTGGTGTCCTTGGTAGGTGCTTTCTCGTACCACATCTCGTCACCACTGGATTATTGTAAGGATTAAGACTAGGAGTCCTAATTTAAGTACTGTAGTGGTGTTTGTGTGAAATCAGATTGCTAGTCCGGAGGCTAGCAATAAAGAGCCCATGGCTCCAGTTAAAGGTCATGGGCTGGGGTCTACTAGGTGGTATTGGTGTAGTTGGTGGGTCATATGTGTTTTCTTGTAGGTAGAGGGTGACTAGTAGTACAAAAACATAGGATTGGATGCAGGCTACTGCTAGTTCTAGGATTGATAACAAGATTAGTAGAGATGCCGTTACAATACTTAAAATAGTGTTAGTGTAGATAAAGTTGAGTGTTGCTGTGCTGATCATTGTTATAAGTAAGTGTCCTGCTGTGATGTTTGCTGTAAGTCGAACTCCCAGTGCTATGGGTCGTATCAGTAGGCTGATAGTTTCAATTATAATTATGAATGGGGTAAGGGGGGCGGGCGATCCCTCTGGTAATATGTGGGCTAATGAGGTCGATGGTTTGTTCATTATGCCTGTGATGACGGTAGCTAACCAAAGTGGGATAGCTATGGCTATGTTTATTGATAGTTGTGATGTTGGTGTAAATGTGTATGGTAAGAGTCCTGTAAGATTTAATGTTAGGATAAAAATCAATAGTGTGGTTAGTATTTTACATCATTTTTGTCCAGTATTTGATAGTTGGTTTGTTATATTAATTATAATGTTTTTTAACAATCAAACGATTGCTGTTGTTATTCGATTACCGATAAGTCGTGATTTAGTGTTAATTAGTAGTGCAGGGATTGTTATAGATAATAGGATTGTGGGTATTGATATTAGTTCTGGGCTGGAGAACTGTTCAAATATGTTTATTATCATGGCAGTATGGGTATTGGTGGGTTTATTGTTTTTTCGTGTTTCTGTGGACACACGATTATTGTGAAATTTTTGATTTTTTGTGCTGTTGTATATATTATTAGTCAAGTTCATATAAAGATTATATAAATGAAGATTGTGTCTAATTGTGGCATACCACTAAGGAAAGGTGAGTTTCTTCTTCAACTTAAAAGGCTGATGCTATGTAAAGCTTCTTAGTGATTGCTCTGATAACATTCACTGTTCGAAGTGGTGTAGTGGGATTGCTTCTACTGCAATTGGTATAAAGCTATGGTTTGCCCCGCAAATTTCTGAACATTGACCGAAGAATACACCCACACGTGATGTGGTTAGTGGGAGTTGGTTTAATCGTCCAGGAACCGCATCTACTTTTACACCGAGCGATGGAATTGTTCATGAGTGTAGTACATCTTCTGCAGTCACTACGATACGGGTTTGCAGGTTTGATGGTATGATTATGCGGTGGTCTACTTCTAGTAGTCGTGGAGAGCCGTTTTGTAGGTCTTTTGTTTGAATTATGTAGGAATCGAATGATACTTGAGCTTCATCTGAATATTCATAGTTTCAGTATCATTGGTGCCCTGTTGCTTTGATAGTAAGATTTGGGTTAAATACTTCTTCTATTAGGTAGAGGGATCGCACTGATGGTAGTGCTGTTAGAATTAGGATTATAATGGGGGCTGCTGTCCATGCGGCTTCTAATTGTTCTACTTCTTCTGTTGGGTCATTGTGTGTTAAAGCCGTTGTGGTTGCGGTTAGTGTAAATATTGTAATTACTAGTGACATTATGAATGTTAGTAGTAAAACGTGGTCGTGTAGGAAGATTACTTCTTCTATTGTTGGTCCTGTGGCTTCTTGTAATGATAGTTGGGTTGCATATGGCATTGAGTACCACAGTATCTGTGATTTGGCCGTGACAGGGCCATGTAATAAGTTTTACTAGGTTCTCGGGAAGAAAGCATAGTATGCGGTTAACTTGAAATTAGCAGATGGCAGTTAGATTCTGCCTTTTCTCGGGTCACGGTCACTCTATGTAGGAAATAAGGTTTCGGATGGGGGCGTATGTGTTATTTAGCATAAATGTGGGTTCTGTGTGTGTGTGGTAAGGTGGTGGCGATCCAAAGAATCACTCTACATGGGTTTTTTTTCCAAGTGTTGGTTTTAGTTCTCGTTTACATGTTAATGCTTCCCATACAATAAATAGGGATATTAGTACGGCTACCATTGAAATTGTTGATCCGATTGATGAGATTGTGTTTCATAGGGTGAAGGCGTCTGGAAAATCTGAGTAACGCCGTGGCATACCAGATAAGCCCAGGAAGTGTTGTGGGAAGAATGTTATATTAACCCCTGCGAATATTACTCAGAATTGGGTTTTTGTTATGGTTTGGTTAAGTGTGTAGCCTGTAAATAGTGGGAATCAGTGGGTTAGGCCACCCATAATAGCAAAGACTGCCCCCATTGATAGTACATAGTGAAAGTGTGCTACTACATAGTAGGTGTCGTGTAGTACAATATCTAATGATGAGTTTGCTAGAATGATCCCTGTTATCCCACCAACTGTGAACAGGAAAATAAATCCAAGGGCTCAATAGATTGGGGTTTGTCATTTGATTTGTCCGCCTGCTAGTGTGGCTAGTCAACCGAATACTTTAATTCCAGTTGGGATTGCAATAATTATTGTTGCTGCTGTGAAGTAGGCCCGGCTATCGATATCTAGGCCTACTGTAAATATGTGGTGTGCTCATACAACAAATCCTAATACTGCGATGGATATTATTGCTCAAATCATGCTTGTATATCCAAAAGTATTTTTTTTTCCAGTGTAAAAGGTGATAATGCTAGACACGATGCCAAATCCAGGTAGGATGAGAATGTACACTTCTGGGTGGCCAAAGAATCAGAAAAGATGTTGAAATAGCACGGGGTCTCCCCCCCCGCAAGGGTCAAAGAAGGAGGTGTTCAGGTTTCGGTCAGTTAATAGTATGGTAATTGCTGCGGCTAGGACTGGTAGTGCTAGTAGAAGTATGATTGCTGTGATCAGTACTGATCAGACAAATAATGGGATGTTGAATATTGGTATAGATTTTGGTTTTATGTTAATGCATGTTGTAATGAAGTTAATTGCCCCCAGGATGGAAGATGCGCCTGCTAGGTGGAGGGAGAAAATGGCTAGGTCTACGGATGGGCCTGAGTGTGTTAGGTTTCCAGATAATGGTGGATATACGGTTCAACCCGTTCCAGCTCCGGCCTCAACGTAAGAAGATGATAGTAGAAGTAGAAGTGCTGGTGGTAGGAGTCAAAAGCTTATGTTGTTTATGCGTGGAAAGGCCATATCGGGTGCTCCAATTATTAGTGGGATAAGTCAATTACCGAACCCCCCGATTATAATGGGTATTACTATGAAGAAGATTATAATAAATGCGTGGGCTGTGACTAGTACATTAAAGATTTGGTCGCTTCCGAATAGTGATCCTGGTTGCGTGAGTTCCATTCGTATTAGAATGCTAAGGCAGGCCCCGATTAGACCAGATCATGCGCCGAATAGTAGGTATAGGGTTCCGATATCTTTGTGGTTTGTTGAGAATAATCAACGGGTGATAAACACGGGTAGTATGGCTGAATAAAGCGGTAATCTGTAAAATTACCCATAGGACACTCCTTACTATCAAGCTCCGAGGTGTAACATGTCGGCCTGCAAACCCGAAGTTGGCACTCTGCCCGGGGCTTCTCCGTTTTTTCTAATCTAACAAAACGGAGAAGCTAGATTAAGGTCCGCCGGTTTGGACAGCTAGCTGTTAATTAGTTTTTTGTGGGATCGAGGCCCGCTAATCTAGAGAGTTTTAGTTTAGTTAAAACATCTGTGTTGCAAACAGAAGATGTGGTGAGTCTGCAAGCTCTGCAGAAACTAAAGTGGTCTTTTTTGTGGGCTTTGAAGGTCCATAGTTTTGTATAACTTAAGTTTCTACATGCTTGGTGTCATTGGTAAGAGAAGGGTTGTTATTATTGTTAGTGTTGAGATGATTATTGGCAGTTTTTTGTTTTTGGTTCGTCATTTTAGTTGTATAAGAGTGGTGTTTGGTATTGTGGTTATTGATGAAAAGTATATTAGTCGTATGTAGATGTAAAGGCTTAGTAATGAAGCTATGGCTATTACAGTGGCTTCTATGATTAGATTGGTTGATGTTAGGTTGTTTAGGATTAACCATTTTGGTATGAATCCTGTAAGTGGGGGTAAACCCCCTAATGACAGAATTGTTGTAGATATAATTATTATTGTTAGTGGGGAGGTTGTTCACATGTTTCCGATGTCCTTAATTGTTGTTGAGTGTGTAATGTTAATTACTATGAATGTCGGGATTGTTGCTATAGTGTATATAATGAACGTTATGGTTGAAATTAAAGGGGCGATGGTTATGGTTGCCAGGATTCAACCAGTGTGGGCAATTGATGAAAATGCTATTAGTTTTCGTAGTTGTGTTTGGTTTAGTCCTCCGAGTCCTCCAATTATGATAGATAAGATTGCTGATAGGGTTAGTAGGGTTATATTGGTCTTATTGTGTGTTAGTAGTAGGATTATTAGTGGGGCAATTTTTTGTCAGGTTAGAATTGTTAGGGCTGTTAATGTTGTTGTTCCTTGTGATACTTCTGGTAGTCAGTAGTGGAAGGGGGCAGCGGCTATTTTTACTATTAGGGTTAGTGTAATAATGGATGTTATAGGTTCTGTTGTTAGATGTATTTCTCAGTTTGAATTATTTATAGCGTTTGCTGTGGCTGCAAATAGTATGGCTGTGGAGGCCAGGGTCTGGGTTAGGTAATATTTTGTTGCTGCTTCTGTTGCTCGTGGGTGGTTTGTTTTTGAGATAAGGGGGACTATAGATAGGGTGTTGATTTCTAGACAGGCTCAGGTTATTAATCAGTGTGTTGTTGATGTAATTATGGTGGTGCTTATAGTAATGCTTGTTGTGATTATTGTTCAAGATAGTATATTAATTAGTAGGGGCCGTTGTGGCATTTTCGGGGTATGGGCCCGATAGCTTGTTTAGCTGACCCTACTTAGAGAATAGTATAGTGGAAGTATTGAAAGTTTTGGGCTTTCAGGTTCAAGTTCAAATCTTGATTTTCTAGATATTAAGGAGATGATTTGAACATCTGTATTGAGGTTTTAAGCCTATTGCACGGCCGAACTATGCTACCTTAATATAAAAATTCGGGACATTAATGGCATGAACGGTAATTTTACTATTTTTTAATGGGGGAAAATTTGGCATTTGAAATTTGTTTTTTGGAAAAAAAGTAAAATTTGAGGTGTTTAAAATTGTGTGGGGGATTTTTATAGTAAGTTTGTGTGTGAGTGTGGCGGAGCGGGGGGGGGTTGGTATGTAAGGAAAATAAGTATGAAATTCTAGGGTTAAATATTTATTATAGTTTTGTCGCATTAATTTACTCAATTTTTTAAAAATAGGGGTGTTTAAAAAGTGCTTACTGCGGAAATTTTATAATAATGAATTAATGGAATTTCTCGGAGAGGAAAAAAATATGTCTAACAAGCATGAAGGAATGTATCCCTCTAGGGAATATGTAAAGCCAAGAATAGGGCTCCACCCGGACTAGATGGTCTACCCCGGTGAGGGGAACGGTAACGAGCATATATGGGTGTCAGGTGAAAGGGAGAGAGAAAAAAGACTACCAGGGGTGGATCTAGCATACGTGATAAGAACATGAGGGTGGATGTACCAATATAACGGGTGCGACCAAAGGCTTCTTAAAAAGCAAGTAGGGAGGGATGGTTCCGGGCCATTGAGATGCTCTTGAAGGTGTAACCAGCGGTCTTGGAAAGGACACCAAGGGAGGGGTTACAGTATATGGACGTGAAAAGCGGGACTGTATGCTTTCAGTGGAAGGATAGAGGGTTTCACGGGCTGGACTAAATCATGGGACACCATTTGGAACAGGATAGTCATGGTTATTAATAATAGACATCCCTGTTAATATGGAACGTTCGAGAGGTGTGGAGACAAATTTCATGTAATATACCCGATTTTTGATACAAATAATTAAAGGATAATTCTGGTTTATTAGGCGTGAGGCAAACCATTAATGTATAATTATACATAGTGAAATAAAGATTAAATATAAGGGGTACATATATTGGGCGTGGCTGGGCAACTAATTTATAGTTAAAAATGGGGTTGTTATGTGGGGGGGGGTAGGGGGGGGGGCCTGGAGAGCTTTATTTTTTCAAGGGGTAGTTTAAGTTGAAAATACTAGTTTTGGGTGGCGGGAGTAATTGGCTCCGTGTCTACTCTATCAGTGTAGTCCCTGCTCGGGCACGCTACCACTGTGGTGGTGTTCCATAGAATGCTGTAGATGTGCAGGTGTTAAGTAGACATATTGTTAAAGTAAGGGGAAGATATTGCTTTCATAGTAAGTGTATCAGTTGGTCGTATCGGAATCGTGGGTATGAGGCTCGGGTTCATAGGAATAAGATGGTTAGTATTATTGTCTTTGTTATTAGGTTAGTTGTGAATAAATGTGGACTTATTGTTCCTGGGTTAATGAATATAATGGTTGATAGGGTATTTATTAATAGAATGTTGGTGTATTCTGCTAGAAATAGTAATGCAAATGGGCCGGCTGAGAATTCTACGTTAAATCCGGAGACAAGTTCTGATTCTCCTTCTGTAAGATCAAAGGGAGATCGGTTTGTTTCTGCTAGAGTGGATGTGAATCATATTATGGCTAGGGGTCAGGATGGTAGAAGAAGTCATACATGTTCTTGTGTTTCTGTAAAGAGTGTTAAAGAGTATCCTCCAGATAAGGAGGCTATGGAGATAATGATTAGTCCAAGGGTGACTTCATATGAGATGATTTGTGCTACGGCTCGCATGGCCCCGATTAAGGGGTATTTTGAGTTCGATGATCAGCCCGACCATAGGATGGCGTAGGTGAATATTCCTGATATAGCCATAATAAATAGAAGGCCTAAGTTTATATTAGTGAGTGTGGATGGTATTGGTATGGGTGCCCACGATGTAATGGCTAGAGTTAGGGCTATGATGGGTGATATTGTGAATAGGATAGGTGATGATAGTGTTGGTTTTGTTGCTTCTTTTGTGATTAATTTTAAACCATCTGCAATTGGTTGAAGGAGTCCCATAGGACCAACTAAGTTTGGTCCTTTTCGGTGCTGTATATATCCTAGAATTTTTCGTTCTAGGAGTGTTAGGAATGCTACGGCAATTAAGATTGATAGGATATATAGTAGAGAGTTGGTGATGTTTAATAGTAGTTCTGTAATTATTAAGTGGTGCTTAATTAACCTTTTCTTGGTTTGGGTGGTTGGCAATTTATGGTTTTTAAAGCGTGCTTTTAGTAGGGGCTTTGCTATACTGGTCCTTTCGTACTGAGTGTAGCTATTCATAGATAGAAACCGACCTGGATTACTCCGGTCTGAACTCAGATCACGTAGGACTATTAATCGTTGAACAAACGAACCCTTGGTAGCTGCTGCACCACCAGGATGTCCTGATCCAACATCGAGGTCGTAAACCTTCTTTTTGATATGGGCTCTTGAAGAAGATTGCGCTGTTATCCCTGGAGTAACTTGGTTCGATTTTCAGCATTGCTGGGTCTTTATTGGCTTGTTGGCCTTTTGTAACGATAAGTCATTTTTGGAAGTTCTCTTTTTTTCCAAGGTCGCCCCAACCGAAAGTAATTATTATGGGGTTTAATAGTTTAGTTTAAGCTTCACAGGGTCTTCTGGTCTTATGTGGTAATCCCAGCTTTTTTACTGGGGGATCAGTTTAATTGATTTACTATAAGAGACAGTTAGACCCTCATTTTGCCTTTCATACAGGTCTATAATTAGTAGACAAATGATTATGCTACCTTTGCACGGTTAGGGTACCGCGGCCGTTTAATTGTTCACTGGGCAGGCGTTGCCTTTAATATTTGTTTATCTAAAGGTTATGTTTTTGTTAAACAGTTGGGGTCTGTGGTTGCCGAGTTCCTTTTATAGTGATTAATCTTTCTTTTTAACGCTCCTGTGTCGGGGTCACAGTTTGTGTCAAGATGGGTATTGGTTAGTTTATTCCTATTTTGGTCTGTTAATGGCTAGTGGGTTATCCGATCTAGTGGAAGGGTGCGTACTTAGAGATGTTGTCTTATTATTAGTTTTAGCATAATAATACCAATTATTATTGGTTTACCATTAGTTTTTTTGGAGTTTTGTTGTTGGTTTATGAATTAATTAATTAATTCTTTAACGATATTTTGTTAGGTGGCTGCTTAAAGGCCTACTGGTGTGTTGTGTGGTGCTTTCTCTCAAATTCAGGTTGTATCCTGTTTCAATAGGGCTGTACCCCTATTGATTTACCCCAGGTTATAATTAATTATTTGTTTTGGTCTGGGGTTGAACTAATATTCTTTTTTTGGTAGCCAGCTATCTCCAGATTCGGTAAGCATTTCACTTCTACTTTTAAGTCTTCCCACTCTTTTGCTACAGAGAAGGGTGCGCCCGCTAGGCTGCTTTAAAGTAGCTCATCTGGTTTCGGGGTATGGGCTGTGATTCTTCTTGTCCTTGGTTTCTAGCTAAACCATGATACGAAAGGTACAAGTGTTAGTCTTTGCTGCTTTACGCTTTTTGTATTTCCCTTGCGGTACTTGTTTTAATGTTTACTGTTCGATCACATCTACTTGGTTGGTCAAATGATTTGTTTGTTTTACATGGATTTTTGTGTTTGATTTGTGGGCTCAAAAAGATTATTGTAATGTCGTTCGAGTGTAAGTCGAATGCTTTTTGTAAGCTACTTTTTGTTTCTAAGCGCACCTTCCAGTACGCTTACCATGTTACGACTTGCCCTGCTTGGTACATTATATCAGTATATTTTGCTGGTGTGTTGGTGTTACAGGGATGACGGGCGGTGTGTGCGCATCTCATTGCGTTGGTTTCGGCTGGGTAGTTTGTTCTCAGCTTACTGCTAAATCCGCCTTCAGTTTCTAGTTTCATAGTTTATTCGTGTTTTCTGTGTTAGAAAATGTAGCCCATCTTTTACCCACACATAAGTTACACCTCGACCTGTCGTATTAGTGTGTGACTATTTGGCTCACTTTGTTTCTCTCATAAGGTGAGCTGGCGACGGCGGTATATAGACTGTTTGGCTAGTGTGGGTAGGGTTTATCGTGGAGTATCGGTTATTTGACAGGCTCCTCTAGGTTGGTGTGAGATACCGTCAAGTCTTTTAAATTTTAAGTTTTTACTCGTAGTTATTTGGCGAACAATGCGTTATTTAATTGCTGTGTTATGGCTGGGCATAGTAAGGTATCTAATCTTAGTTTGTGTCCTAGCTTTCACGAGTCGAAGTTGTTTTTATTAGAGTGTGGTTGGTGTGGCTTATGGCTTTTTACAGCCCAGGTTGGCTTCCCCGCTCTATGGTAACTTTTATCTGGTCGTGCTTTACGCCGATGATATTATTTTGGGTCTGTCGTATAACCGCGGTCGCTGGCACGAGATTAACCGGCCCTGGTGAACCCCGTTGCTAGGTCAAGCTTGCGCTTATTGCCCAATATTAACTACTGCTGCTGGCCCGTGCGGGTGTGGCTTGTTTGCTTGGCGTTATGGGTGCTTGCCTGATGCCAGCTCCTCTAGGTATGCCTAGTGGGCTACTTCACCGTAGTGATGAGTCTTGCATGTATAATTAGGGGGTGTAAGTAGTATTAGGTTTAAGACCAAGACCTTATGTAATCAGGTACAACCGTCTTAGCATTTTCAGTGCTATGCTTTAAAGGTAAGCTATGATAAC